AAAAAGACCTTCTTTTTTTGAGCCCATTTTTAAAGAACTTAAAAAAAAAATTACAAAATTGAAAAAGAAATATTTTCTAGTTTTAAGAGTTTTAAAGGGAAGAACAAACTTTTTTCTAACAGTCTCAAAAGAAACAAAAAATTGGGTCATCAAAAGTGTTCTATTTATAAAAAGAATAAGAAAAGTACTTTCAAAAGTAAATCAAATTCTGTTATTTAGATTGAGAGAAGTATATGAATTAAGTGAAACTAAAAAAGAAAAAGATTCGATAATCAACAATCAGATAATTCATGAATCGTTTAATCAAATTCGATCTACAGATTGGACAAATTATTCCCTGACAGAAAAAAAACTGAAGGATCTGACTGATAGAACACGCACAATTAGAAATCAAATAGAAAAAATTACAAACGACAAAAAAAAAGTAACTCCAGGAATAAATATTAATTCTAACAAAACAACTTATAATGCCAAAAGATTAGAATCACTAAAAAATATTTGGCAAATATTAAAAAGAAGAAATGCTCGATTAATCAGTAAATTACATTATTTTATAAAAATTTTCATTGAAAGAATCTACATAGATGTCTTTCGGTGTATCATTAATATTCCCCAAATCAATATACAACTTTTTCTTGAATCAACAAAAAAAATGATTGATAAATACATTTACACTAATGAAACAAATCAAGAAAGAATTAATAAAACAAATCAAAATACAATTCACTTTATTTCGACTATAAAAAAGTCACTTTATAATATTAGTAATAGTAAAAGGAATTCACCGATTTTTTGTGACTTATCCGCCTTGTCACAAGCATATGTATTTTACAATTTATCCCAAACCCACTTGGATAAATTAAGATCTGTTCTTCAATATCACGGAACATCTTTTTTTCTTAAGACTGAGATAAAGGATTCTTTTGGAACACAAGGAATAATTCATTCTGAATTAAGATATAAGAAATTTCGGAGTTATGGAGCGAATCAATGGAAAAACTGGTTAAGAGGTCATTATCAATACGATTTATCTCAGATTAGATGGTCTAGATTAATCCCACAAAAATGGCGAAATAGAGTCAATCAATGTCGTACAGCTCAAAAGAAAGATTTAAAGAAATGGAATTCATATGAAAAAAACCAATTACTTTATTACAAAAAACAAAAAAATTCTGAAGTATATTCATTATCGAATCAAAAAGATAATTTTCAAAAATACTTTAAATATGATCTTTTATCATATCAATCTATTAATTATGAAACTAAGAGGAACTCATATATTTCTGTTTATGGATCACCATTACAAGTAACTACGAATCAAAAGATTTCTTATAATTACAACACACCTAAAGGCAAATTAGTTGATAAATGGGGGGGTATTCCTATCAATAATTATCTAGGAAGAGGTGATATTATGTATATGGAAAAAAATCCAGATAGAAAATATTTTGATTGGAAAATTCTCAAGTTTTGTCTTAGAAAAAAAGTAAATATTGAGGCCTGGATCAAGATCGATTCCAACAGTAATAAAAAAACTAAGATTGGAACTAATAATTACCCAATAATTGATAAAATTGATAAGAAAGGTCTTTTTTATCTTACAATTCATCAAGATCTAGAAATCAATCCACCCAATCATAAAAAAATCTTTTTTGATTGGATGGGAATGAATGAAGAAATACTAAATTGTCCTATATCCAATCTGGAACTTTGGTTCTTCCCCGAATTTGTGCTACTTTATAATGCATATAAAATGAAACCATGGATTATACCAAGAAAATTACTTCTTTTAAATTTGAATATAAATGAAAATGTTAGTGAAAATAAAAACGTCAATGGAAAGCCAAAAGGGAATTTTTTTATACCATCGAATGAAGAAAAAAAATCTTTTGAATTAAAGAATCGAAATCAAGAAGAAAAAGAACCCGCAGATCGACGAGATCGTGGTTCAGATGCACAAAACCAAAGAAATCTTGGATCCCTTCTCTCAAACCAACAAAAAGATATTGAAGAAGATTATGCGCGATCAGACATGAAAAAACGTAAAACGAAAAAACAATACAAGAGCAACACGGAAGCAGAACTAAATTTCTTCCTGAAACGATATTTGCTTTTTCAATTGAGATGGGACGATGCTTTGAATCAAAGAATGATCAATAATATTAAGGTATATTGTCTCCTGCTTAGACTGAGAAACCCAAGAAAAATTACTATATCCGCTATTCAAAGAAGAGAAATGAGTCTGAATATAATGCTGATTCAGAAGAATTTACCTCTTACAGAATTGATGAAAAAAGGGATATTGATTATCGAATCGGTTCGTCTGTCTGTAAAAAATGATGGACAATTTATTATGTATCAAACCATAGGTATTTCATTGGTTCATAAGAGTAAACGCCAAATTAATCAAAGATATCGAGAACGAGGATATGTTGATAAGAAGAATTTTGATGAATCTATTTCAAAACATCAAAGAATGACTGGAAATAGAGATAAAAATCATTCGAATTTACTTGTTCCTGAAAATATTTTATCATCTAGACGTCGTAGAGAATTGAGAATTTTAATTTGTTTCAGTTCAACGAATAAAAATGGTGTAAATAGAAATCCGGTATTTTGTAACGAGAACAACGTAAAAAACTGGAGTCCATTTTTGGATGAAAGTAAACATCTTGATAGTGATAAAAATGAATTAATTCAATTAAAGTTCTTTCTTTGGCCGAATTATCGATTAGAAGATTTAGCTTGTATGAATCGCTATTGGTTTGATACGAATAATGGCAGTCGTATCAATATGTTAAGACTACGTATGTATCCACGATTGAAAATTGGTTAATGGTAATACCGTATTTTTCCTATATATCCTATACCGTATATGGTATATGAAAGTAAACAGATGTACACATACCTTGTCTTACATCCCATTCTAATATACATCAATAAAGTATCAATTAGATAAAAAGTGAATTGAATCAACAAAATCTTCTTCATTTTCGGTTTAAATATAAATTATTCGCTTTTGTGAATGCAAAAACGTACCATCCTTTTGTATCCCTATTCGAATCCAATTTGATTAATTCATTTTAATTGATAAAATTAGGAGTCGATAAAGAAATTAAGATCATTATGTATATCACATTCAAATTACTGGCATTATTATTTCTGATCGATAAAATTACATATCTGTAAAGTAAAAAAAGGAGGAGGAAATTCTTTTATGGTCAAAAATTCATTCATTTCCGTTACTTCACAAGAAGAAAAGAAAGAAAACAGGGGGTCTGTTGAATTTCAAGTAGTCAGTTTTACCAATAAGATACGGAGACTTACTTCACATTTGGAATTGCACAAAAAAGACTATTTATCTCAAAGAGGTCTACGGAAAATTCTGGGAAAACGTCAACGGCTATTGGCTTATTTGTCAAAAAAAAATAGAGTACGTTATAAAGAAATAATTGGTCAGTTGGATATTCGAGAGATAAAAACTCGTTAATTTGAAGAATCTTTTTGATCGTTTAAATTTTGATGAACTTCTTTTTTTTTTTTCACTTTCAGCAATTCATGGAAGAATGAATGGGGAAAAACCTATGACTGCACCAGCTACAAGAAAAGACCTCATGATAGTCAATATGGGTCCTCACCACCCATCAATGCATGGTGTTCTTCGACTCATCGTTACTCTAGATGGTGAAGATGTTATTGACTGCGAACCAATATTGGGTTATTTACACAGAGGAATGGAAAAAATTGCAGAAAACCGAACAATTATACAATATTTGCCTTATGTAACACGTTGGGATTATTTAGCTACTATGTTCACAGAAGCAATAACTGTAAATGCACCAGAGCAGTTAGGCAATATTCAAGTACCTAAAAGGGCGAGCTACATCAGAGTCATTATGTTGGAGTTGAGTCGTATAGCTTCGCATTTGTTATGGCTTGGCCCTTTTATGGCAGATATTGGGGCACAGACCCCCTTCTTCTATATTTTTCGAGAACGAGAATTGATATATGACCTATTCGAAGCTGCCACCGGTATGCGAATGATGCATAATTATTTTCGTCTCGGAGGAGTAGCTGCTGATCTACCTCATGGATGGATAGATAAATGTTTAGATTTTTGCGATTATTTTTTAACAGGGGTTGCTGAATATCAAAAGCTTATTACACAGAATCCTATTTTTTTAGAACGAGTTGAAGGAGTAGGCATTATTGGCGGAGAAGAAGCAATAAATTGGGGTTTATCAGGACCAATGCTACGAGCTTCCGGAATACAATGGGATCTTCGTAAAGTTGATCATTATGAGTGTTACGACGAATTTGATTGGGAAGTACAATGGCAAAAAGAAGGGGATTCGTTAGCTCGTTATTTAGTACGAATCAGCGAAATGACAGAATCTATAAAAATTATTCAACAGGCTCTAGAAGGAATTCCAGGGGGGCCCTATGAGAATTTAGAAATCCGACGCTTTGATAGAGTAAGGGATCCCGAATGGAATGATTTTGATTATCGATTCATTAGTAAGAAACCTTCTCCGACTTTTGAATTATCACAGCAAGAACTTTATGTAAGAGTCGAAACCCCAAAAGGAGAATTGGGAATTTTTCTGATAGGAGATCAGAGTGTTTTTCCCTGGAGATGGAAAATTCGCCCACCCGGTTTTATCAATTTGCAAATTCTTCCTCAGTTAGTTAAAAAAATGAAATTGGCTGATATTATGACGATACTAGGTAGCATAGATATCATTATGGGAGAAGTTGATCGTTGAAATGATAATTGATACAACAGAAGTACAAGCTATCAATTCTTTTTCCAGATTGGAATCCTTACAAGAGGTCTATGGGATCATATGGATGCTTGTCTATATTTTGACTACTGTATTAGGAATCACAATAGGTGTACTAGTAATTGTTTGGTTAGAAAGAGAAATATCTGCAGGGATACAACAACGTATTGGACCTGAATACGCCGGACCTTTAGGAATTCTTCAAGCTCTAGCAGA